CTTGCTATGGATGTAATCGAAAAAAGGATTAGATTGGGTAATGATGAGACGAAAAAAAAACACTTACCTAAAATATATGACCCTTTCTTGAACGGACCCTATCGCGGACGAATCAAAAACAGTTTTTCGCTCTTAATCAAAAATAAAACTTACACAAAAAATGACATTTGGATAAATAAGATTCATGGTATCCTTTTTTATAGTAATTATTATTCAGAACTTGAACAGAAAATGGATATGTTTGATAGAAAATCATTATCAACTGAAATTAGTTCTCTTTTGAACTTAATCAGTAAATTTTCTGGAAAAGGAAAATCAGTATCAAGTTTTAATTTTAAGGGACTTTATTTATTTCCAAAACATGAACAAGTAAGAATTGATTCAGAAGAGAAAAAAATCAAAATGAAATTCTTATTTGACGCAGTTCTAACTGATCCGAACGAGAAAACTATTGTAAATAGAAAAAAATCGATTGGGATAAAAGAAATCCGTAAAAAAGTTCCTCGATGGTCATACAAATTAATTGACGGGTTGGAACAAATAGCAGTAGAAGGAGAAGACGTAGAAAAGGAAGAAAACAAAGAAAATGAAGCCGAGGATCATGCAATTCGTTCAAGAAAAGCCAAACGTGTAGTGATTTTTACTAAGAACTCAAAGAATGACGATACTTCTACCGATAACCAAGATACTCAAAATTCGAAAAAAGGGGAGGAAGATGAATTGTCTTTAATACGTTATTCACAACAATCGGATTTTCGTCGAGACATAATAAAAGGATCTACACGCGCTCTAAGACGTAAAACAGTTATTTGGAAACTCTTTCAAGCAAGCGTGCATTCTCCTCTTTTTTCGGACAAAATAGAGAAATACTCTTTCTTTTCTTTTGATATTTTGGAGCCAATGAAAATCTTTTTTCTTTTTAAAAATTGGATGTGGAAAAACAGAGAATTAAAAATTTCGAATTATGCGGAAGACAAGACAAAAGAAAGTGAGAACAAAGAGGAGTACAAAAGCAAAAGAAAAGAATACGAAAAAGAAAAAGAGGAAGAAAGGCGTATAGAAATAGCAGAAGCCTGGGATAACATTATATTTGCTCAAGGAATAAGAGGTATTTTATTATTAACCCACTCGATTCTTAGAAAATATATTCTATTACCTTCATTGATAATAACGAAAAATATTGTTCGTATGCTATTCTTTCAATTTCCCGAATGGTCGCAGGATTTAAAGGATTGGAATAGAGAAATGCATATTAAATGTACTTATGATGGCGTTCCATTATCAGAAACAGAATTTCCGAAAAACTGGCTCACAGACGGTATTCAGATAAAGATACTATTTCCTTTTCGTCTGAAACCTTGGCACAGATCGAAGCTACGATCCCCCCAAAAAGAAAAGGATCCAACGAAAACGAAAAAAAAAGCGCAAAAACTAGATTTTTTCTTTTTAAACGTTTGGGGAATGGGAGTTGAATCGCCCTTTAGTTCTTATTCTACCCGAAAAAAACTTTCATTTTTTGATCCCATTTTTAACGAACTAAAAAAAACAATTAAAAAATGGAATTGTTTTTTTTTTCTATTTCTAAAAGTTTTAACCGAAAAAAAAAAAACAATTCGAAATGTTTCCAAAGAAAGAGTAAACTGGATCATGAAAAGAATTCTATTTATAAAAGAAAAAATTCTAAAAGAAATAAGAAAAAAATTATCAAAAATAAACCAAATTCCTTTATTTGGATTGAGAGAAATCTATGAAGTGAGTGAAACTCAAAAAGATTCAATAATCAGGAATAGTAATCAAATGAGCTACGAATCGTCCATTCCAATTCAATCTATAAATTGGACAAATTTTTCATTGACAGAAAAAAAAATAAAAGATCTGAATGATCGAACAAAGACAATCATAAAGCAAATAGAAAAAATTACAAAAAACAAAAAAAAGGAATTTCGAACTCCAGAGATAAATATTAGTTTTAACAAAACACGTTCTGATGATAAAAGAAAAAGATTCGAATCCCCCCAAAATATTTGGTCGATATTAAAAAGAAGAAATATTCGATCAGTCCACAAATCATATTTTGTTTTTCAATTTTTCATTGAAAGGATATCTATAGATATCTTTCTATGTATCATTAATATTCCTAGCATGAATATCCAACTTTTTCTTGAATCAACAAAAAAAATTATTAATAAATACACTTACCATAATGAAGCAAATGAAAAGAGAATTGATAAAACAAATCAAAAGATAATTCACTTTATTTCGATTATCAAAAAATCAGTTTCTAATATTGGTAATTCACTGATTTTTTGTGACGTACCTTCTTTCTCACAAGCATATGTATTTTACAAATTATCACAAACCCAAGTTATTGACTTATATAAATATAAGTTAAGATCTGTTTTTCAATATCCTGGAACATCTCTTTTTCTTAAGAATGAAATAAAGGATTATTTTGGGGGGATACAAGGAATGTGCCAGTCCAAATTAAGACATAAGAAGACTCACAATTCTGTAATGAATCAATGGAAAAATTGGTTAAGGGGTCATTATCAATATGATTTATCTCAGAGTAGATGGTCTATATTAGTATCACAAAAATGGCGAAATAGAATCAATGAATGTCGTACGGCTCAAAAAAAAAAAAAAGATTTAACCAAACGTGATTCATATGAAAAAAACCAATTAATTCTTTACAAAAAACAAGAAGTAGACTTATTAACAAATCGAAAAAAAAAAATGAAAAAACAATATAGATATGATCTTTTATCATATAAATCTCTTAATTATGCAGATAAGAAAGACTCATCTGTTTATCGATATAGATCACCATTACAAGCCAATAATGACAAAACATTTTCTTATAATTACAGCACGCGTAAACGAAAATTATTTGATATGGAAGATGATATCCCTATCAAGACTTATATAGGGGAAGATGGTATTATAGATATGGAAAAAAACCTGGATAGACAGTATTTTGATTGGAGACTTCTGAATTTTGATCTTAGAAATAAGATGGATATTGAGGCCTGGATTGATACCGATTATTATCTTCTGATTCATCAAGAAATCAACCCGTCCAATAAAAAAAGTTTTTTTTTTGATTGGATGGGAATGAATGTAGAAATACTAAACCGTTCCATATCGAATATGGAACTTTGGTTCTTCTCAAAATTTTTGAAATTTTATAAAACATATACAAGTAAACCATGGGTCATACCAATCAAATTCCTTTTTTTCAATTTGAATGTAAAAAAAAATGATAATGAAAATAAAAGTATCACCAGAAAGAAAAAAATCGATATTTTTAGACCACCATCAAAAAAAAATATATACAAGAACAACATAGAAGCACTAAATTTCTTACTAAAAAGGTATTTGCGGTTTCAATTGAAATGGAATGATTGTTTAAATGAAAAAATAATGAATAATATCGAAGTATATTGTCTCCTGCTTAGACTGATAAATCTAAAAGATATTGCTATAGCCTCGATTCAAAGAGGAGAACTAAGTCTAGATATTATGATGATTCATAATCAAAGGGATTTACTCCTTCCACAATTGATGAAAAAAAAAGGAATATTGGTTGTCGAACCAGTTCGTCTGTCTATAAAAAACGATGGACAATTTTTTATGTATCAAACCATAGGCGTTTCATTGATTCATAAAAGTAAGCACCAATTTAAATTTCATCAAAGATACCCAGAAAAAAGCTATGTTGATAAGACGAATTTTGATGAACCCATTACAAGACATCAAAAGATGACTGAAAATAAAGAAAAAAATCATTATGATTTGCTTGTTCCTGAAAATATTTTATCCTATAGACGTCGTAGAGAATTGAGAATTCTAATTTGTTTCAATTCTGGGAATAGAGGTGGTATGCATCAAAATACGGCATTTTACAATGGGAATAAAGGAAATAATTTCTGTCAAGTTTTTGCTAAAAGGAAATATCTTGATAGAGAAAAAAAAAAACGAATTTCTTTTAAATTATTTCTTTGGCCAAATTATCGCGTAGAAGATTTAGTTTGTATGAATCGATATTGGTTTGATACCAATAATGGCAGCCGTTTCAGTATGGTAAGGATACATATGTATCCGCGATTGAAAATTCGTTAATCTATAATATTTGAATTTCTTCTGTTTCTCGTAACATATCTGGTCTGCGAAGACAAATAAATACACACACGCATTGTCTTACCTTCTATTCGGAGGAATGATCCTAATTGAATGATGTATCCATTCGATCTAGAAATGAATCAAACAAAATCTTCTTAATTTTTTTATTTTAAAGATTTTGTATTTAAAAATAAAAAATTTGTATTTTGTGAATGCATAAACATTGAATTGATTAATAATAAAAAATTCCATTTGAAAAAAAAAAATTAGGAATTCTTAAGGAAATTAAGATTATTGTATATACCAAATTAAAAAAAGAGTGTCATTATTATTATTACTGATAAAAAAAAAATATCTATCTATCTATTCTTCTATCTATATATATATATCTATATAGAAAAAAAAAAAGAGGAGAGGAAAGCTTTTGTTTTATGGTAAAAAATTCATTTATACTAGTCATTTCACAAGAAAAAAAAGAAGAAAATCCGGGATCGGTTGAATTTCAAGTATTCAATTTCACCAATAAGATACGAAGACTTACTTCACATTTGGAATTGCACAGAAAAGACTATTTATCTCAAAGAGGTTTACGTAAAATTCTGGGAAAACGCCAACGACTACTGTCTTATTTGTCAAAGATAAATGTAATACGTTATAAAAAATTAATTAAGCAGTTGGATATTCGGGAGTCACAAACTCGTTAATTTGAAGAATCATTTTTAATTATTCGATTTTTTAGATCTTGAATTTTGATGAACTTATTTTTGTTTTAAGCAATTCAATGAATCGAGGAAAAACCTATGAGTGCCCCAGCTACAAGAAAAGACCTCATGATAGTCAATATGGGTCCTCAGCACCCATCAATGCATGGTGTTCTTCGACTCATTGTTACTCTAGATGGTGAAGATGTTATTGATTGTGAACCAATATTGGGTTATTTACACAGAGGGATGGAAAAAATTGCAGAAAACCGAACAATTATACAATATCTGCCTTATGTAACACGTTGGGATTATTTAGCTACTATGTTCCCCGAAGCAATAACCGTAAATGGACCGGAACAGTTAGGAAATATTCAAGTACCCAAAAGAGCCAGCTATATCCGAGTAATTATGTTGGAGTTGAGTCGTATAGCTTCTCACCTGCTATGGCTTGGACCTTTTATGGCAGATATTGGTGCACAAACTCCTTTCTTCTATATTTTCAGAGAAAGAGAATTAATATATGATCTATTCGAAGCTGCCACCGGTATGCGAATGATGCATAATTATTTTCGTATCGGAGGAGTAGCGGCTGATCTACCTCATGGCTGGATAGATAAATGTTTTGATTTCTGCGATTATTTTTTAACAGGGGTTGTTGAATATCAAAAACTTATTACGCAAAATCCTATTTTTTTAGAACGGGTTGAGGGAGTAGGCATTATTGGTGGAGAGGAAGTAATAAATTGGGGTTTATCAGGACCAATGCTTCGGGCTTCCGGAATAGAATGGGATCTTCGTAAAGTTGATCATTATGAGTGTTACGACGAATTGGATTGGGAAGTTCAATGGCAAAAAGAAGGAGATTCATTAGCCCGTTATTTAGTCCGAATTGGTGAAATGACGGAATCCATAAAAATTATTCAACAGGCTCTGGAAGGAATTCCCGGCGGGCCATATGAGAATTTAGAAATACGCTGCTTTGATTTTGATAGGGAAAAGGATCCAGACTGGAATGATTTTGAATATCGATTCATTAGTAAAAAACCTTCTCCGATTTTTGAATTGCCGAAACAAGAACTTTATGTGAGAGTTGAAGCCCCAAAGGGAGAATTAGGAATTTTTCTAATAGGGGATAAGAATGGTTTTCCTTGGAGATGGAAAATTCGTCCACCAGGTTTTATCAATTTGCAAATTCTTCCTCAGTTAGTTAAAAGAATGAAATTGGCTGATATTATGACGATACTAGGTAGCATAGATATCATTATGGGAGAAGTTGATCGTTGAAATGATAATTTATACAACAGAAGTACAAGATATCAATTCTTTTTCCAGATTGGAATCTTTAAAAGAGGTCTATGGAATTCTATGGGTACTTGCCCCTATTTTTACTCTTATATTGGGAATCACAATAGGTGTACTAGTGATTGTATGGCTAGAAAGAGAAATATCCGCAGGGATACAACAGCGTATTGGACCTGAATACGCCGGTCCTTTGGGAGTTCTTCAAGCTATAGCCGATGGAACAAAACTACTTTTCAAAGAAAATCTTCTTCCATCTAGGGGGAATACTCGTTTATTCAGTATCGGACCATCCATATCAGTCATATCAATTCTAGTAAGCTATTCAGTAATTCCTTTTGGCTATAACTTTGTTTTAGCTGATCTTAATATTGGTGTTTTTTTATGGATTGCTATTTCGAGTATTGCTCCCGTTGGACTTCTTATGTCCGGATATGGATCAAATAATAAATATTCCTTTTTGGGTGGTCTACGGGCTGCTGCTCAATCGATTAGTTATGAAATACCATTAACTCTATGTGTGTTATCAATATCTCTACGTGCGATTCGGTGAGCCAGAAACTTTTCCATGCTCCTTTTTTCTAGGTTTTATAGGAAAGAAGTATAATAAATTGAATAGATATCTTAATTTTTTTATTCATTATTATTAAATTCGGAGTTTGGATTGATGAACTAAATCAGATAGTTAGATGGGTGAAATAAAACAGCTTGTATTTAATTTGAATTTCATTTCATTTGCAGTCAAAATATTGAGTCTCATTTTCTATGTATTAAGAAAAAAATGAAGTGGAAAAAAATGGAAGGGGCCGTTTCCCCCAAGATTGGTTGCTTTAGTCATCCTGTCTTGAAGCGGGCTCAAAAGACCAAGACCAACCTTATTGAGTTTTCACTACCATTTGTATGAATTACCATACATGTATTACGATAAATAAAGGAGTAGGGGATTGATAAAAAAGAAAATGATTGGATGGTTAGAAACACCAAGATACACAAAGGATTAGTAATGGAGATTATGTAAATTATATTATCCAAATTTCTGCAGAATATAAAAAGAATACTAATTGGGGCTTCAAATTGGTAGAAATAATCAGACAGTACTCCCCACAATTCCGGTCCAGAGTATAGGCTACTATCCACCGATTAAATAAATATGACTATCAAGAACGAAATAATCCTTTAAATTTTTTTAAGTCCTCCTTTTCTTTTGTACATAAAAAAGAAAACAAAACTAAGAAGGAAAAAAAAGAAAGAATCAATTAATATAATAATACAATTCCAATAAGCAATAAACAATACAGGGATCCTTTTTTATTCTTTCTTATATCCATATTTCATGGAGATAAAATTCATATCTTAATTCATATTCTTTTTTGGAATCGAAAAGGATAGATTATTGATAAATTAAAGGAGTATTTTATTGAAGAATTAAGTTATTACTCAACAAATTCCATTTTTTAGGGGATAAGATCAATTCCGAAGTACCTTTTTATTTTTATTCCATTTTTTTTTTTTATTATTAATTATTATTATTATAATTTTATTATTATTAGAATTCTATTATTATAATTCGAACAGACAGAATTCAATTGGTTTAATTCAGGACCGTCCAATAAAAATGAAGCCCACCTATCTTAGTAGGGATATATCAAGAAAAATAAATGGTGCCGTCCTTAGATTTATTTATGACCTTCGAGGAGCCGTATGAGGTGAAAATCTCATGTACGGTTCTGTAATAGCGATGGGAACAGTAATGTTATCACCGACTATGATTATCTAACAGTTTAAGTACGGTTGATATAGTGGATTCGCAATCCAAATATGGTTTTTGGGGGTGGAATTTATGGCGTCAACCTATAGGTTTTATCGTTTTTCTAATTTCTTCGCTAGCGGAATGTGAAAGATTACCTTTTGATTTACCAGAAGCAGAAGAAGAATTAGTAGCCGGTTATCAAACCGAATATTCGGGTATAAAATTTGGTTTATTTTATGTTGCTTCCTATTTAAACCTATTAGTTTCTTCATTATTTGTAACGGTTCTTTACTTAGGCGGTTGGAATACCCCTACCCCGTACATATTCGTTTCTGAACTTTTTGAAATAAATAAAGCGTGTGGAGTTTTTGGAACTACTATTGGTATCTTCATTACATTAGCTAAAACTTATTTCTTCTTGTTCATTTCTATCACAACAAGATGGACTTTACCTAGGCTAAGAATGGACCAATTATTAAATCTTGGATGGAAATTTCTTTTACCTATTTCTCTCGGTAATCTATTATTAACAACTTCGTCTCAACTGCTTTCACTGTAAAAAATGAATATTCTATATTGATAACTTGTCTCAAACAAGAGAAAGAAACAAAATTAAGTTATTCATAGATATTCACGATATGTTCCTTATGGTAACTGGGTTCATGAATTATGGTCAACAAACAGTACGAGCTGCAAGGTACATTGGTCAAAGTTTTATGATTACCCTATCCCACGCAAATCGTTTCCCTGTAACTATTCAATATCCTTATGAAAAATTAATCACATCGGAGCGTTTCCGCGGTCGAATCCATTTTGAATTTGATAAATGCATTGCTTGTGAAGTATGTGTTCGTGTATGTCCTATAGATCTACCTGTTGTTGATTGGAAACTGGAAACTTATATTCGAAAGAAACGATTGCTTAATTACAGTATTGATTTCGGGATCTGTATATTTTGTGGTAATTGCGTTGAGTATTGTCCAACAAATTGTTTATCAATGACTGAAGAATATGAACTTTCGACTTATGATCGTCACGAATTGAATTATAATCAAATTGCTTTGGGCCGTTTACCAATGTCAGTAATTGACGATTATACAATTCGAACAATTTTAAACTCGCCTCAATTCAAATAAAAAGAAAAGAATCATAAAAAATTATATAAATTATATATAAAATAATCTAATATATTCTATATAATTTTATAAATCATATACATATAAATAATGATATATTTAAAATATATCAAATCAATATTCAATATTATAATTATAGGAACAAAATATTAAAATATTAATAAAATATTAAAAAATTAAATAAATATAGATAGATAGATAGAATAAATATTATTATAATAATCTCTAAATGTAAATCTATTTGTAATTTTTTCCAAAAATGGAATTATAGAATAAATATATACTATATATATATAGTATAGCTTCGAACTACTCTTTCGTATAAAGAATGAGATTCTTCCTAGAACTGTACCTATATCAACTCCCACTCCTTAGGAGTTAATTCAATTAGTAATTTAGTATATAAATTTTTTCCTGGTCGTATCAATAAGGTCATGAAATTTCGATTTATTTATTTCTTATTTTATTTTCCATATAATGGATTTGCCTGAACCGATACATGATTTTCTTTTAGTCTTTCTAGGATCAGTTCTTGTATTAGGAAGTATAGGAGTAGTATTATTTACCAACCCAATTTTTTCTGCCTTTTCGTTGGGACTGGTTCTTGTTTGTATATCTTTATTCTATATTTTATCAAACTCCCATTTTGTAGCTGCGGCACAGCTACTTATTTACGTGGGAGCTATAAATGTTTTAATCATATTTGCTGTGATGTTCATGAAAGGTTCAGAATATTCCCACAATTTTGATTTTTGGACCGTTGGGGACGGAGTTACTTTGATGGTTTGTATAAGTATTTTTGTTTCACTAATGACTACTATTCCAGATACATCATGGTACGGGATTATTTGGACTACAAGATCAAATCAGATTATCGAACAAGATTTGATAAGTAATAGTCAACAAATTGGAATTCATTTATCAACAGATTTTTTTCTTCCATTTGAACTCATTTCAATAATTCTTTTAGCTGCTTTGATAGGTGCAATTGTCGTGGCCCGCCAGTAATAAATCTTTAGAACTATCAACAGCAATTCAAATTCCATTTTGCTCTATTTTATCCCATCCATTTCCTTTCAATTATATGTGAAAGTGAAAGATTGTTTCTGTTTAAAATAATTTTTTATTCGATTTAATGTATTCTATTTTTTTGGTTTTGTTCGATTCTCTAGTCAATCGAATCCGTTGATTGAATTGTTGTTCATATTGAAATGAATCGAAATTTATAAGGAGTTGGTCAATGATGCTCGAACATGTACTTGTTTTGAGTGCCTATTTATTTTCTATCGGTATCTATGGATTGATCACGAGCCAAAATATGGTTAGAGCCCTTATGTGTCTTGAACTTATACTGAATGCGGTTAATATAAATTTCGTAACATTTTCTGATTTTTTTGATAGTCGTCAATTAAAAGGAAATATTTTTTCCATTTTTGTTATAGCTATTGCAGCCGCTGAAGCAGCTATCGGACCAGCTATTGTTTCATCAATTTATCGTAACAGAAAATCAACTCGTATCAATCAATCGAATTTGTTGAATAAATAAATGAATAAAAAAAAAATAGTATTAATCATAAACATTATAGAATATTGAAAGTAGAATATGAATATTTATCAATTCCAATTAACATGTATGATACATAACGTATGATCATGTTTGCGAAACCGTAAGAAATCAAAGTATCTTGGCCCTCTTTTAGGAACTTGATCCAGAAGTAGATTGATTGGAAAACGTCTGGTAAATCGTTGATTCATCTGGTGTATAAATATATGATTCATTTAAAAGTTTTACTAGATCGAAAATTTCTGATGTTCAAAAACTAATAGACCCAATGTCACATTCAGTAAAGATTTATGATACCTGTATAGGATGTACTCAATGTGTCCGAGCTTGTCCGACAGATGTATTAGAAATGATACCTTGGGACGGATGTAAAGCTAAGCAAATTGCTTCTGCTCCAAGAACAGAGGATTGTGTCGGCTGTAAAAGATGTGAATCTGCCTGTCCGACGGATTTCTTGAGTGTTCGAGTTTATTTATGGCATGAAACAACTAGAAGCATGGGTCTAGCTTATTGATTGATACGTTTCAAAAAACCCCACACGAATACGTTTTTTTACTGACAAAAACCCGTTCTCAAAACATAAAAATAAAAAAGTAGTTTTGAGCACGGGTTTTCTGGCCAAAGTGTATCTTTTTTTTACCACGAATTTTTTTCCTTGGTTAACAATAATTGTAGTTTTGCCAATATCCGCGGGTTCCTTAATCTTCTTATTTCCTCATAGAGGAAATAAGGTAATTCGATGGTATACTATTTGTATATGCTTAATAGATCTCCTTCTAACAACCTATGCATTCTGTTATCATTTCGAATTGGACGATCCATTAATGCAACTGACGGAGAATTATAAATGGATCAATTTTTTTGATTTTTATTGGAGATTCGGAATAGATGGACTCTCTATCGGACCGATTTTACTCACGGGATTTATCACCACTTTAGCGATTTTAGCGGCTCAGCCGGTTACTCGGGAATCCAAATTATTCCATTTTCTGATGTTAGCAATGTATAGCGGTCAAATAGGATCATTTTCTTCTCGAGACATTTTACTTTTTTTCATCATGTGGGAAGTAGAATTAATTCCTGTTTATCTACTTTTATCCATGTGGGGGGGAAAGAAACGTTTGTATTCAGCTACAAAGTTCATTTTGTACACTGCAGGAAGTTCCGTTTTTTTATTAATGGGAGTTCTAGGTATCGGTTTATATGGTTCCAATGAACCAGCATTAAATTTGGAAACATCAGCTAATCAATCGTATCCTTTGGCACTGGAAATAATATTCTATATTGGATTTCTTATTGCTTTTGCTGTAAAATCGCCGATTATACCCTTACATACATGGTTACCAGACACCCATGGAGAAGCACATTACAGTACTTGTATGCTTTTAGCCGGAATTTTATTAAAAATGGGAGCGTATGGATTGGTTCGAATTAATATGGAATTATTACCCCACGCTCACTCTATATTCTCTCCCGGGTTAATGATATTAGGCGCAATTCAAATAATCTATGCTGCTTCAACATCTCTTGGTCAACGTAATTTAAAAAAAAGAATAGCTTATTCCTCTGTATCTCATATGGGTTTCATAATTATAGGAATTGGTTCGATAAGCGATACGGGACTCAATGGAGCCATTTTACAAATAATCTCGCATGGGTTTATTGGCGCTGCGCTTTTTTTCTTGGCAGGAACGGGTTATGATAGAATACGTCTTCTTTATCTCGACGAAATGGGTGGAATGGCTATCCCACTGCCAAAAATATTCACGGTGTTCAGTATCTTATCGATGGCTTCCCTTGCATTGCCAGGCATGAGCGGTTTTGTTGCAGAATTGATAGTCTTTTTTGGAATAATTACGAGTCAAAAATATCTTTTAATGACAAAAATACTAATTACTTTTGTAACGGCCATTGGAATGATATTAACTCCTATTTATTCATTATCTATGTTACGCCAGATGTTCTATGGATACACGCTTTTTAATACACCAAACTCTTATTTTTTTGATTCTGGGCCGCGAGAGTTATTTATTTCGATTTCGATCCTTATACCTGTAATAGGTATTGGTATTTATCCGGATTTTATTTTCTCATTATCAGTTGACAAGGTCGAAGCTATTCTATCGAATTTTTTATAGATAGTTTTCATGAAATAAAAAAAAAATATTTCTTGCTCTTTTTTTTATTTATTTATAGTGTCCATTGTACAATGAAAAAAGAAATATTTTTCTTCTATTATCTTAACTTACAAAAAGGAATTGTAACCAGATATCTTTGATGTTTGGGAGAACCCCTTAGAATCCACTAATGTAGTGATTCAAGGGGTTCTCGACGGTTTATGCGAAGTTTTATTATATACTTACTATGTTTGTATTTGTCAGACCCCTTCTTTATTCAATTCACTTAAACTCAATTTGATGTAAATGAACCATAACTATGGAATCCTATTCCTAATAGATTGATCCCAAAATAACATACCCAAATTATAAGAAAGCCCATAGAGGCTACTATTGAAGAATTTACACCTTCCAATTTTTTTCTAGTATGTAAAAAAATCGCGAATATTGTCCAAGTAATAAACGCCCAAGTTTCCTTTGGATCCCAATTCCAATAGGATCCCCATGCCTCATTAGCCCATACTGCTCCTGAAAGAATACCTATGGTTAAAAAGATAAACCCTAGACTAATAATACGATGACTCCAACGATCCAATTGTTGAATAAATTGGGACCTGTAATAATTTCGAAAAGAAAGAAAAGAAGTGTTTCGTAAAATATTATTTCTCTTGTTCAGGTATTTGATCTCAGAAAAAGAAAATGACTCATTTAAAAAAGAAAAATTATTGCTATTACCAATAATTCTTATGACTTTTCGAAATGTAATGACTAAAAGAGCTACTGATAATAATGAGCCACATAAAAGAGCTGCATAGCCCAATACCATCATACTTACGTGCATCATTAACCAATGGGATTGGAGAGCGGGTACTAATAGTGTGGATTGATGCATTTTGATTAAAAGACCCGAAGTAGCAAAGCCTTGAGTCAAAATAACACTTGGTGCGATTATTGTGCTTAAATGGTTTTTATGTTTTTTAAAAGTAAAAGACGGAATCATATTAAAAATGGAAAAACTCCATGAAAGAAAGATTAATGATTCATATAAATCACTTAATGGTAAATGCCCCGAAAAAATCCAACGAGTAACTAATAATCCTGTTATACAGAAAAAAGTTACTATCATGCCTTTTTCCAACGAATCATATAGTCCTACGATTTCATTGAGTGATAAGTTTATCAAATGAATTGCAATTACAATTGATACGACCGAAAATGATATATGAGTTAATATATGCTCTAAAGTTGAAAATATCATAAATAAAAAAGGGTCCACTAATTATAGGAATGGAAATCGGGAATGGAATTCATTATAGGACTTACTCTTTTCGAAGATAAGATGCCATGCCGCCACTCGGACTCGAACCGAGATGCTCTAGCACTGCTTCCTAAGAGCAGCGTGTCTACCGATTTCACCATAGCGGCTTGCTCGAAATCATAATAATCTATTTTTAGTAAATCGTCGAGATTGAAAGAGTCAATTCAAATGCAATACAATATTTGTTTAGGAAACATAAAAATCGAAACATTTAAGAATTTTCATTTTTTAAAGATTTGAATATTCCAATTACAATAAGAATTCTTATTATCATTCGTTTTTCGTTTCGAGTGTCAGTTTTATTTAAGTTAAGTTAGCAATGGGAGTGGGCTTTTTCATAGTTTATCCTCTCTCAAAATGGCACTGTTGTAACTAGATCTAGATAGTTCTGACTTCAACCTCTGAAACACAAAATTTTCTTTCTCATTTGTGTTTTTAAATGATTCATTTATTTATTCATTTTTTAAAAATCAATTAAAAAAAAATTATTTAAAATAGAAATAAAATAAATAAAAAAAAAATATTCATTTCTTTTTGAAAGAAAAATATTGAAAAAAAAATACTATTTTTATGAATCACAAATTTAGTTAGCACTATATTCCAAGAATTTATATAAATAAACATTTGCATAGCTTTGTATTAATCATTAGAATTTTTGTTGTGTCGAGAAGTTAATATTTCGAAAACCAATTAAAAAAAAAATTATTAAGATATCAGATAGAAAAGACTTTTGATTTCGATCGTAATTGTACCCTATATTTTTTTTAGGATCCATTTTGGAGCATTTCAATTTGAAAATGATTATCTCCAATAAACCAATAAAAGGGAAGGGTTACTTTTCAATTGGGTTAAAAAAAGAGGGTATATATATATAGCTAGTTAATATGGTTAGTGATAGTAATATAGAGAATAGTAATTTAGAGAATATAAGATAGTACTTCAAAAATTTACAAAAACAAGTTTGAAATCAATTAGTTCCAATGCCCAATAATGTCCCATTTCATTTTCATTTCTTTTTGTTTACTAAAGATCTTCTATCTACTTAGTATACCAATACTATAAAGTATACTAATACTAAAAAAACAAGACAAAAAAAACTTTTTTATTGATTATTCGGTCGATGGAGAAAATGAAACTCTTCATCCAAAAAATGAGAAAACATACTTCAAAAAGTTGAAATTTGGTTATGTTTATTCTTTTTTGTTGTTTCAAAAAACAGTACTATTCTTTCTATATATAATATCTGTCTATATATAATACCATTCTTTCTATATATATATAGAATATAGATATCTAGAACGAAATCGATTATAAATCGATAGCTATAGAAAAACGAAATTAGCCTATTCTTATTCTTCGAGTCCGGCTAAATTACGAGATTACTCCAATACTTGTATTTGTTGCACAAAAAAGCTTTTTGAGTTCCCCGTAGAAAGAGATGTGGCTAACGAAAAAGATTTCAATGTTGTCCAATATCCCTTTTTTTTCCAAATATTTTTACGAATCCGTTTTTTTGATATAGAAGTACGTTTTTTTGGAACTGCCATTCAAAAAATTATACTAGTTTATTCATTACTATAGTTCATGTGAAAGACATCTATTGTTCAAAATGAATTCTTCTTTAATTAGACCTATATCTATCCATTTTTTTCTACGTTACATTCCCTTCATAAAAAAATATGCATATGTAAAAATCACATAGTCTTTTTGTTTTTTGTTCCTAAGTAATATTTTATGCAATCCTTACAAAAAAAAAAAGAAGACTGTCTGTCTGGTTATATCTCTGTCTATTTTCGTCGTACTCCATTTATCCATCGAATAAAATAAATCGAAAAAATTTAAGAAATCAACCCTTATCCTGCTTAAACTTAAAAATGAGTTGCTCAAGCTCGAAGAAAGAGTGTGCCTAATTTCCATTTGAAAATTTAATCAGACCGGTCGTTAATCTATTAAAAGATACATGATTTTTAAAAATCATGTATCTTACTTTTTCTCTGCTATGTAAAGTAAACTCTTGAATATCATAATATTTTTTACAAACTTAGATGTCTTTTATTGTAACGGGAAATAATCAATTAGTTCCAAAATGAACTCAAATTTTTCGGAATAAACAAACTCAATAAAATTTTTATTTTATTGAGAGATTCATATCAAAATAAACTAATTTTTTGGTGTCATTTTTTCTACTCACTCTAACTCTATGAGGTGTAAATTATTGTAATATAATAATTTATTTTTTATAAATATTTTAATAAATTTCTTTTTTATTAATATTACTAATTTTACTAACTAAAAACCAAAAAATATAGTTTATTTTTTACTAAGAATTTGGTCATATCATTTGACTCATTTTCACTTCGTGCTTTGCAATATTGGATTGAAGTTATTGTACAAAGATTCAAAATAATAATTCAAAATAGATAATTCTGTTTAAGTTTTGCATATCTTAATTTTTCTTTTATTAACTGAACCTTTCAAACGAGCTAAAACCGTCGAATAAGAAACAAAACTCATTAAGAAGAAAAAGATTTTTTGTATTTTTTTGTATGGAATATACATATCAATATTCGTGGATTATACCTTTCATTCCACTTCTAGTTCCTATGTTAATAGGAATGGGACTTCTCCTTTTTCCGACGGCAACAAAAAATCTTCGCCGTGTGTGGGCTTTTCCTAGTGTTTTATTGTTAAGTATAGTTATGATTTTTTCGATCGATTTGTCTATTCATCAAATAAATACCAGTTCTATTTATCAATATGTATGGTCTTGGACTATCAATAATGATCTTTCTTTAGAGTTTGGCCACTTGATTGATTCACTTACTTCTATTATGTCAATATTAATCACTACTGTTGGAATTTTGGTTCTTATTTATAGTGACAATTATATGTCTCATGATCAAGGATATTGTAGATTTTTTGCTTATATGAGTTTTTTTAATACTTCAATGTTGGGATTGGTTACTAGTTCGAATTTGATACAAATTTATATCTTTTGGGAATTGGTTGGAATGTGTTCCTATTTCTTAATAGGTTTTTGGTTCACACGCCCTATCGCGGCAAATGCTTGTCAAAAAGCGTTTATAACTAATCGTGTAGGAGATTTTGGTTTATTATTAGGAATTTTAGGTCTTTACTGGATAACGGGTAGTTTGGAATTTCGGGATTTATTTGAAATATTCAAAAACTTGATTTCTAATAATGAGGTAAATCTTTTATTTATTACTTTGTGTGCCTTTCTATTATTTGCCGGTTCAGTTGCTAAATCTGCCCAATTTCCCCTTCATGTATGGTTACCGGATGCTATGGAAGGGCCTACCCCTATTTCGGCTCTTATACATGCTGCTACTATGGTAGCGGCGGGAATTTTTCTTGTAGCCCGTTTTCTTCCTATTTTCATAGTTCTACCTTACATAATGAATGGAATAGCTTTGATAGGTATAATAACGGTAGTATTAGGGGCTACTTTAGCTCTTGCTCAAACGGATAT